TCTATTGAAACGTCTTTCCAAAACAAAAAAAAAATTCTTCGCGCATAATATTCAACTAAACCTAGTAAAGGGCTTTTTTGATTCATTTAAAACGGACGAATATATAATATAGAAATTCCGAGAAATAATGCTTCCGGAAGTTAAAGTTTAACCATTTTATATTTCTTATAAAATATACAATTTATATAGGTAGAAAAACTTTTATTATTTTATTGTATTGTGACAAAACAAAGAGGTTGATGGGGAAAAAATCCCCATCTTAGAAATGACAAAATAGACTAAAAAAGAAAGGTGATGAAAACTATCTATATATATAGATAGTTTTTCAAACAAAAAGTACTATGTTAGGGTCGGCATAAGAGTTCTTATTCTTCATATCATAAGAAAAAATTACAATTTTATATAGTTCGAAACATTAATTTAGTAAATGCAACTCTATATAAATTGTTTATTTTCGATATTTTTGCTTCTAAATCAAAAATGAAATTATTTAGAATTTGTTATACCAGTTTTTTTGAGTCAGGTCGATTTCGATTATTCCAAGGTTTCATTACTTATAAAAAAACTTTTTGAATTCCCGGTAGAAAGGGATTTTGCTAACGAAAAGGCTTTTAACGCCTCCCAATACCCCTTTTTTTTCCAAATATTTTTACGAATACGCTTTTTGTAAATCGAAGTACGTTTTTTTGGAACTGCCATTTAAAATTGAATTGATTATTCAGTGTTATAGGTGGATGTGAAAGACATCTATTGTTTAAACGAATCTTTGTTTTCTATTCATTATCTATGTATTTAGATTCTAGGTGATAGCCATTTTATTTATTCAATTTTAAATTCTTTTTTTTTTCATTATTGACTTTATTAGATCTTTAGTCAATTTATGATTCATAGTCTTTTTTAGTCAAATTGTTATCCTTTATTCTTAAATATGTATTCGAAATAACTTAAATGGAAATGAAAGTAGAATTTTTTTATCTTCCTGCTTCATAGGCTTCCATATTTTCCATTTAATTAGTAATTAAGTATTAACTGTTACTAACAAATTGGTTATTTGACCAATTATAACTTCGTGATTTGAATATTAAAAAAAATGCTCAACATCAATATGAATATTTGATATAGAATAGAAAATGTAAAATGAAAAAATTCGATTTAAGTTATTATATATCTTGATTTTTTATTGACTTCTTTCAAAACAGGCACGAGCCTGTGAATCGTAAACAAAAAAATTTAACATTAATTAAATAAAAAAATTTTCTATTCTATTATGGAACATATATACCAATATGCATGGATCATACCCTTCCTTCCGCTTCCAGTTCCTTTGTTAATAGGAGCTGGACTTTTATTTTTTCCCGTGGCAACAAAAAATCTTCGGCGTATATGGGCTTTTTCTAGTATTTCGTTGTTAAGTATAGTTATGGTTTTTTCGATGAAGATCTCTATTCAGCAAATAAATAGTAAGTCCATTTATCAATATGTATGGTCTTGGACTATTAATAATGATTTTTCTTTAGAATTTGGTTACTTGCTCGATCCACTTACTTCTATTATGTCAATGTTAATCACTACTGTTGCAATTCTGGTTCTTATTTATAGTGATAATTATATGTCGCATGATCAGGGATATTTGAGATTTTTTGCGTATATGAGTTTTTTCAATACCTCCATGTTGGGATTAGTTACTAGTTCGAATTTGATACAAATTTATATTTTTTGGGAATTAGTTGGAATGTGTTCGTATCTATTAATAGGTTTTTGGTTCACACGACCTATTGCCGCAAATGCTTGTCAAAAAGCATTTGTGACTAATCGTGTAGGGGATTTCGGTTTATTATTAGGAATTTTAGGTCTTTATTGGATAACAGGTAGTTTTGAGTTTAAGGATTTGTTTGAAATATTCAAAAATTTAATTAATAATAACGAGGTCAATTCCTTATTTTGTATTTTATGCGCTTTATTGTTATTTGCTGGTGCAGTTGCTAAATCTGCCCAATTTCCCCTTCATGTATGGTTGCCCGATGCTATGGAGGGTCCTACTCCTATTTCAGCTCTCATACATGCTGCTACCATGGTAGCAGCGGGGATTTTTCTAGTTGCTCGACTCCTTCCTCTTTTCATAGTTATACCTTCCATAATGTATGTAATATCTTTTATAGGTATAATAACAGTACTATTAGGAGCGACTTTAGCTCTTGCTCAAAAAGACATTAAAAGAAGTTTAGCTTATTCTACAATGTCTCAGTTGGGTTATATGATGTTAGCTCTAGGTATGGGTTCTTATCGAGCTGCTTTATTTCATTTGATTACTCATGCTTATTCAAAAGCATTATTGTTTTTAGGATCCGGATCCCTTATTCATTCAATGGAAACTATTGTTGGATATTCTCCGGATAAAAGTCAGAATATGGTTCTTATGGGCGGGTTAACAAAACATGTGCCAATTACAAAAAATGCCTTTTTAATAGGCACACTTTCTCTTTGTGGTATTCCACCTCTT